CCCCATTCCCCGCTTTTTTTGGAAAAAACGGAAGATTTTCCTTTTCCTATATCTGACCTAATGAAACTTTTTTTTTTTATTAGAGATTGGTCGGGCAAAAAGTCAGAATTCGAGATTTTAAATCAACAATTCCAAATAAAAAAAAACGACCAGGAAGACGCAATAGAATTCTGGGAGAACATTCCATATGCACAAAAATCAAGAAGTGTTCTGTTACTAGCTCAATCAATTTTTAGAAGATATATTAAATTACCCTTATTAATAATAGCTAAGAATATCGGCCGTATTTTATTGAGACAATCTCCGGAATGGTACGAGGATTTCCAAGATTGGAATAGAGAAATTTATCTAAAGTGTAGCTATAATGGTCTTCAATTTTCCAAAACAGAATTTCCTAAAAATTGGTTCAGCGAAGGTTTTCAAATCAAAATCCTATATCCTTTTCGTTTGAAACCTTGGCACAAATCTAAGCTACGACTCTCTGATAGAGATCAAAAGCAACAAGATGATTTTGATTCTTGTTTTTTAACAGTTTTTGGAATGGAAACGGAATATCCTTTTGGTCCTCCGCGAAAAACACCTTCCTTTTTTGAACCAATTTTGAAAGATATAGACTATAAAGTCAAAATAAGAAAATTTAATTTTAGAGTTCGAAGAGCTTTAAAAAAAATAAAAAAAAAAGAAGAAAAAGCATTAGTATTTGTAAAACAAATACTAAAAGAACTTTTAAAAGGAAAGAAAATTCCATTATTTATACCGCGAGAAATATACAAATCAAATGAAACTGAAATAGAAAAGGATTTTATAATAAGCAATCCGATAATTCATGAATCACTTAGTCAAAATCGATCTACAGGTTTCACAAATTATTCACAGGCAGAAGAAGAAATGAAACATAGAATTGATAAAAGAAACACAATCATAAATCAAATAGAAATAACGAAAAAAAAAAAAAAGAATAATGGAAAATCACCGCCAAAAATTTGGAAAATATTCAAAATAAAAAATATTGAATTATTAATTCAATTTTTCTTTGAAAAGATATACATAGATATCTTTCTATGTATCATTAATATGCGCAGAATCGCTCTACAACTTTTTATGGAATCAACAAAAAAAATTATTAAGAAATACATTGACAATAACGAAACAAATCAAGAAAAGAAAAAAAAAAAAAATAAAATGGACTTTATTTCGACTATCAATATAAAAAAGGCTTTTGATAATCTTAGAAATAGTAAGGGGAAGTCACATATTTTTTTTGATTTATCTTACTTGTCACAAAAATATGTATTTTTCAAATTATCACAAACCCAGGTTATTCACTTCAATAAGTTCAGATCTATTCTTCAGTATAATGGACCGTCTTTTTTTCTTAAGAATGAAATAAAGGATTTTTTTGGAAGACAAGGAATATTTGATTCCGAAGTAACACATAATCAACTTCCAAATTATGGAATGAATCCCTGGAAAAACTGGTTAAGAGGTCATTATCAATACGATTTATCTCAGATTACATGGTCTAGATTAGTCCCACAAAAAGGGCGAAATGGAAAAAAGAAATGCCAGACGTCTCAAAATAAGGATCTAAACAAATGGTATTCCTATGAAAAAGACCCATTATTTGATTACAAAAAAAAAAAAAACTCGAAAGTCTATTTATTACCAAATAAAGAAGATAATTTTCAAAAAAACTATAGATATGATCGTTTATCATATAAATATATTGATTCTGAAACTAAAAAGAAGGCCTATATTTATAGATCATCATTAGAAACAAATAAGAAGCAAGAAAATTCCACCAGAAAGAAAGAAAAAATTGTTAACATACTCAAAAATATTCCTATCAAGAATTATCTAGGAAAAAGCAATTATATATATATGGAAAAAAATAAAGATAGAAAATATTTGGGTTGGAAATTGAATAAAAATATTCAGGTTGAACCTAATAAGGACCAAAACAAAATAGGGGATAAAATTCATAATAATGGTCTTTTTTATCTTCCGATCGATTCAAATTCCGAAATCAATTACAAAAAGGTCTTTTTTGATTGGATGGGAATGAATGAAAAATTATTAATCTTAAATCGCCTCATATCAAATCCGAAAATTTTTTTCTTTCCAGAGCTTGTGATACTTTATCATAAATATAAAGAGAAACCTTGGTTTATCCCAAGCAACTTACTTCTTTTTAATTTGAATAGAAATCCAAATTTTAGTGAAAATCAAAATAGAAAGGGAAGGCAAGAGGAGGGTGAGGATTTTTTAAATTTTAGCCCATCCAATTCAAAACAATATTTTGAATTAAAGAATCAAAACAATATTGAAGAATCTTTTTTAGAATCAATTGAAAAACTAAACATATTATTTAAAGGAGATTTTCCTTTGCAATTAAGATGGACTGGACGTTTGAATCAATTGAATCAAAAAATGATGAATAATATCCAGATATACGGTCTCCTGGTTAGCCTCATAAATGTAAGAAATATTACTATATCCTATATTCAAAGGAAAGAAATGAATCTGGATATAATGAGGAGACGTTTAAATCTTACACAATTAACGAAAAAGGGAATTTTGATTATGGAACCTGCCCGTCTATCTGTAAAAAATGATGGACAGTTTTTTATGTATCAAATCATAGGTATTTCATTGGTTCATAAAAGTAAGCACCAAAGTAATCAAAGATACCGAAACCCCCAAAATGTTGCTAAGAATCATTTTGATGAATCCATTCCAAGACATAAAAGAAAAACTCTAAATAGAGACAAAAAGAATTCTAATTTGCTTGTTCCTGAAAAAATTTTATCGTCTAGACGTCGTAGAGAATTGAGAATTCTAATTTCTTTCAATTTAAAGAATCAAAATAATGTGCATAGAAATCAATTATTTTGCAAGGAGAACAAGATAAAAAACTGGAGTCAATTTTTGGATGAAAGTGAAAATTTTGACATAAAAAAAAATGAATTAATTAAATTAAAGTTCTTTTTTTGGCCTAATTATCGATTAGAGGATTTAGCTTGTATGAATCGCTATTGGTTTGACACCAATAATGGGAGCCGCTTTAGTATGTTAAGGATATATATGTATCCATAATAGAAAATTTTGAGTTTCCTATATATTCTGTTGTTCTATCAATCATCTTTTTTCATTTTTTCTGCTGTCCGTGATCTGTAAATATCCATGTTATATGCAAGTAACCCGATGCACACATGTACTGTCCTATTAGGATAAATAATAAGGAAATGGCGTATCAATTCAAGCTATAAATAAATAAAAAGATAAACTATTTGGTATCGTCTTTTTGTATCACTAGGCAAATGAACTCAAAAATAGGTTAATGTTAATTGATAAAATGAATATAAAGAAATTATGATTGTTGTGTATACTACATGAAAATTTATGACATTATTATTACTGATCAATAAAATCAATATCTGCAAAAAGGGGAGTATCAAATTATTTTATGGTAAAAAATTCATTTATTTCAATTCTTTTGAAAGAACAAGAAGAAAACAAAGAAAACAGAGGATCTGTTGAATTTCAAGTAGTAAGTTTCACCAATAAGATACGGAGACTTACTTCACATTTGGAATTGCACAAAAAAGACTATTTATCTCAGAGAGGTCTGCGGAAAATTTTGGGAAAACGTCAACGGTTGCTGGCTTATTTGTCAAAACAAAATAGAGCGCGTTATAAAGAATTAATAGGGCGGTTGGATATTCGAGAGAGAAAAAGTCGTTAATTTGAAGAAATTGAAGAGTTCATTTGAATTCTTCGCTTAAAGTTTGATGAACTTCTTTTCGCTTTCAGCAATTCATGGAAGAATGAATCAGGAAAAACCTATGACTGTACCATCTACAAGAAAAGACCTCATGATAGTAAATATGGGACCTCACCACCCATCAATGCATGGTGTTCTTCGACTCATTGTTACTCTAGATGGTGAAGATGTTATTGACTGTGAACCAATATTGGGTTATTTACACAGAGGTATGGAAAAAATTGCGGAAAATCGAACAATTATACAATATTTGCCTTATGTAACACGTTGGGATTATTTAGCTACTATGTTCACAGAAGCAATAACTGTAAATGCGCCAGAGCAATTAGGCAATATTAAAGTCCCTAAAAGGGCCAGTTATATCAGAGTCATTATGTTGGAGTTAAGTCGTATAGCTTCGCATTTGTTATGGCTTGGCCCTTTTATGGCAGATATTGGGGCACAGACTCCTTTCTTCTATATTTTTCGCGAAAGAGAATTGATATATGACCTATTCGAAGCTGCCACCGGTATGCGAATGATGCACAATTTTTTTCGTATTGGTGGAGTCGCTGCTGATTTACCTCATGGCTGGATAGATAAATGTTTGGATTTTTGCGATTATTTTTTAACAGGAATTGCTGAATATCAAAAGCTTATTACACGGAATCCCATTTTTTTAGAACGGGTTGAGGGAGTGGGCATTATTGGTGGAGAGGAAGCAATCAATTGGGGTTTGTCGGGACCAATGCTACGAGCTTCCGGAATAAAATGGGATCTTCGTAAAGTTGATCATTATGAGTGTTACGATGAATTTGATTGGGAAGTCCAATGGCAAAAAGAGGGGGATTCATTAGCTCGTTATTTAGTACGAATCAGTGAAATGACAGAATCCATCAAAATTATTCAACAGGCCCTAGAAGGAATTCCGGGAGGGCCCTATGAAAATTTAGAAATCCGCCGTTTTGATAGAGTAAAAGATACTGTATGGAATGAGTTTGACTATCGATTCATTAGTAAAAAACCTTCTCCGACTTTTGAATTGTCGAAGCAAGAACTTTATGCGAGAGTCGAAGCACCAAAGGGAGAATTGGGAATTTTTCTGATAGGAGATAAGGGTGTTTTTCCTTGGCGATATAAAATTCGACCGCCGGGGTTTATTAATTTGCAAATTCTTCCTCAGTTAGTTAAAAGAATGAAATTGGCTGATATTATGACGATACTAGGTAGTATAGAT